AATTCAGGTCATAATCTATATAGGATTTCCAAAATTATTAATTGAAAATCGACCGAGAAGAATCGAAGAATTACAACTGAATGTACAAAAAGAACTTAATTGTGTGAATCGAAAACTAAACATTGCTATTACAAGAATTTCAAATCCCTATGGACACCCTAATATTCTTGCAGAATTTATAGCGGCACAATTACAGAATAGAGTTTCTTTTCGCAAAGCAATGAAAAAAGCTATTGAATTAACGGAACAGGCGGATACAAAAGGAATTCAAGTACAAATTGCAGGGCGTATCGACGGAAAAGAAATTGCACGCGTCGAATGGATCAGAGAAGGTAGGGTTCCTCTACAAACCATTGGAGCTAAAATTGATTATTGTTCCTATACAGTTCGAACTATATACGGGGTATTAGGAATCAAGATTTGGATATTTGTAGCCGCAGAATAATAAGACTTTATGTATCTTTACATTCTATCCAGCGATGGAAATAGACCAAAAAAGACCAAACTCTTTCATTTTTTTGATGTTCAATCAAAACAAAAATGAGCAATTCTAAATTCTATAGGGTTGAATAAAAAATCGATTAATCGTTTTATATAATTGCTATGCTTAGTGTGTGACTCGTTGGTTTTTTTAGTTTTAGTACTAGGATTCAAAAAAAAGGAACGAGCCATAGTATGAACGTATGAACTAATAACTTATAACACTAATAACCAACTCATTGCTTCGCATTATCTGGATACAAAGAAGCAGTCAAGATATAATATTGGTTATATCTTTGTAGCAACTGAAATCCTTTTTTGCATAAACTTTGCATAAACATAAAAAAACCAATCTGATTTTGAGTTCTGAAGTTATAAGTTGTGAAGCCAAATAGAAAAGTATGCGGATAAGGGATAAATGGAAGGATGAGAGAAAGAGAGAAGAGAGAAAGAAAATATCACTGATATAGAATTCCAATATGTAAGGTCTATGAGTCATCTCATAAAACAAAAGCAATGTAATAAGCATTAATAATGATTCATCCATAATTAGATGAATCCGCTCATAGAACAAAAAAAATCAAGAGCCTCGAGCCAATAAAGACTGAGAAAATTGACTTAAGAACAAATTTCATTAAGGACTCCGTTGGAGAATTAAGACCTAACCATTAATCAAGAAGCAATGGGAACGATGGAACCCGTGAATGCAGAAGATTCTATTGAAAATGAATCTTAATAATTCATTGGGCAGGATGGCGGAACGGACCAGGAACCTATTCTTTTATTCGGAGAGGTCGTGGACTAACCTTAGAACTGAAATAGATATTGAAAGAGTAAATATTCGCCCGCGAAAGTTTGACTTTATTGGATTGATAAATTTTGGTCGATCGTATATGAGAAAAGGCAAAACAAAAGAAAGATTCGTTATAACGTTATAAAAAATTATAACGTTATAAAAAAAAACGACATTGACATTATCTATAAGACATTGACATTATCTATAAATAGAATACATGTTTAATTATAGATCTATAATATAGATCTAACTAAACACGATATATAAATTTCGAATAGATTAATTAGATGAAATTTCAAAGAATCCTATGATTCAGTATATTCTTTATTAAATATATGTATATCGGAATAAAATCTTTTTTAGCCGTTTCATTCGCGAGGAGCTGGATGAGAAGAAACTCTCACGTCCAGTTCTGTAGTAGAGATGGAATTGAGAAAGACCCATCAACTATAACCCCAAAAGAACAAGATTCCGTAAACAACATAGAGGAAGAATGAAAGGAATTTCTTATCGAGGTAATCATATTTGTTTCGGTAGATATGCTCTTCAAGCGCTTGAACCCGCTTGGATCACATCTAGACAAATCGAAGCAGGGCGACGCGCAATGACACGAAATGTACGCCGTGGGGGAAAAATATGGGTACGTGTATTTCCAGATAAACCAGTTACAGTAAGACCTACGGAAACTCGTATGGGTTCCGGGAAAGGATCCCCCGAATATTGGGTAGCTGTCGTTAAACCAGGTAGAGTACTTTATGAAATGGGTGGAGTAGCCGAAAATATAGCTCGAAAGGCTATTTCAATAGCGGCGTCCAAAATGCCTATAAGAACTCAATTCATTATTTCTGGATAGGAATGTTGAACCAAAGGAAAGAAGTCTTGGGTATAAAAAAAACAATTGCAGGTTTTCTTTTTTTTTTTTTTTACTTCGTCCTTTGCTTTACTTTACATTAAAAAAAACAGATTCAAAAAATGATATGATTCAACCTCAAACCCATTTGAATGTAGCAGACAACAGCGGGGCCCGAGAATTAATGTGTATTCGAATCCTAGGAGCTAGTAATCGCCGATATGCTCATATCGGTGACGTTATTGTTGCTGTGATCAAGGAAGCAGTACCAAATACGCCTCTACAAAAATCCGAAGTGATCAGAGCTGTAATTGTACGTACTTGTAAAGAACTCAAGCGTGACAACGGTATGATAATACGATATGATGACAATGCTGCAGTTGTCATTGATCAAGAAGGAAATCCAAAAGGAACTCGAGTTTTTGGCGCGATCGCACGGGAATTGAGACAGTTAAATTTTACTAAAATAGTTTCATTAGCACCTGAGGTATTATAATACGAAATCGCGATAGAGTGACAGTCTTTAATTAAAATAGATAAATTTAGTAGATTATGTCTCACGCATATACTTTTAATAATTTTCATAAATAAAACGAACATGTTGATTATATAAAAATTTGGAAGTAACAATTATTTGCGTTTATCATGGGTAAGGACACTATTGCTGACATAATAACTTCTATACGAAATGCTGACATGGATAGAAAAGGAACGGTTCGAATAGCGTCTACTAACATCACCGAAAACATTGTTAAAATACTTTTACGAGAGGGTTTTCTCGAAAACGTAAGGAAACTTGTGGAAACCAACAAATCTTTTTTGGTTTTAACCCTACGACATAGAAGGAATAGGAAAAGACCATATAGAACCAGTTTAAATTTAAAACGAATCAGTCGACCTGGTCTCCGAATCTATTCGAACTATCAACGAATTCCGAGAATTTTAGACGGGATGGGGATTGTAATTCTCTCTACTTCTCGGGGTATAATGACAGACCGTGCGGCTCGACTAGAAAGAATTGGCGGAGAAATTTTGTGTTATATATGGTAATCTTTCTGGTACCCGAATTATATCCGGAACTTCCTAATTTGTGAAAAAAAAAAAAACGAAAAAAGACAAGTTGTCTAATATCACTCCTCCTACATTAGTTGATACTTCAAGGGGGTTTTTCCTGGAATGAAAGAAGAAAAATGAATGGATTCATGAAGGTTTAATTACTGAAGCACTTCCCAATGGTATGCTCCGGGTTCGTTTATATACTGAAGTCAGATTCGAAGTTATGTTTCAGGAAGGGCTCGACACAGTTTTATACGTGTACTATCTGGAGATAGAGCCAAAAGAGTCAAAATTGAAGTAAGTCGTTATGGTTCAAATGGAGGGCGTATAATTTATAGACTCCACAACAAGGATTCGAATGATTAGGCGGTTTTTCAACATTCCTTTCATGAGGATACAAGTCACCGTTCAAAAATTTCAAGAAACTTATTTTCTTCCAATAAGTAGATTCGCAATTCAGTTAAGGAATAACAACTATGAAAATAAGGGCCTCCGTTCGTAAAATTTGTGAAAAATGTCGACTGATCCGTAGGAGAGGACGCATTATAGTAATTTGTTCCAACCCGAGACATAAACAAAGACAAGGATAATCTTTCGAAAAGGTACTCTCTAAAGGAACCGATGAACAAATCAAAATAAAAGATCTGTTTTGACATGAAATGGATATATCCATATATCTAACTTATATTTATGAAATGATAAAATATGGCAAAATCTATACCAAAAAGTGTTTCACGTAGGACTGGACGGATTGGTTCACGTAAAAGTGCACGTCGAATACCAAAAGGCGTTATTCATGTTCAAGCAAGTTTCAACAACACCATTGTGACTATTACAGATGTACGGGGGCGGGTGATTTCTTGGTCCTCCGCTGGGACTTGTGGATTCAGGGGTACAAGAAGAGGGACACCCTTTGCTGCTCAAACCGCAGCAGGAAATGCTATTCGAGCAGTAGCGGATCAAGGTATGCAACGAGCAGAAGTCATGATAAAAGGTCCGGGTCTCGGAAGAGATGCAGCATTACGAGCTATTCGTAGAAGTGGTATACTTTTAAGTTTCGTACGGGATGTAACCCCTATGCCACATAATGGCTGCAGACCCCCTAAAAAAAGACGGGTGTAGAAATAAACATTGAAGAGATTTCAAGAGAAATAAATGACTCAAAGATCTGATCAAATAATATTACTATGGTTCGAGAGAAAGTAAAAGTATCTACTCGGACACTACAGTGGAAGTGTGTTGAATCAAGAGCAGACAGTAAGCGTCTTTATTATGGACGCTTTGTTCTGTCTCCACTTATGAAAGGTCAAGCCGACACAATAGGCATTGCAATGCGAAGAGCTTTGCTTGGAGAAACAGAAGGAACATGTATTACACGCGCAAAATCTGAGAAAATTCCACATGAATATTCTACCATAGTAGGTATTCAAGAATCAGTACATGAAATTTTAATGAACTTGAAAGAAATTGTATTGAGAAGCAATATATATGGCACTCGTGACGCGCTTATTTGTGTCAAGGGTCCTGGATATGTAACTGCTCAAGATATCCTCTTACCACCTTCTGTGGAAATCGTTGATAATACGCAGCATATAGCTAGTCTAACGGAACCAATTGATTTGTGTATTGGATTACAAATCGAGAGGAATCGAGGATATAATAATATAAAAAGGCCAAATAACTTTCAAGACGGGAGTTATCCTATAGATGCTGTATTCATGCCTGTTCGAAATGCGAATCATAGTATTCATTCGTATGGGAATGGAAATGAAAAACAAGAGATCCTTTTTCTAGAAATATGGACAAATGGAAGTTTAA